AATAAGTTTGTTTATTTCCATATTTTTTAGTTACACATTTTTTATTTTATTGAATTTTTTTAATATGTATTTATTAAAAAAATTCAATAAAACATAGACTTGTATATTCCTTATTTAGATATACACTCACTTAGGTATACTTATTATAATATTATTATAATATTAGTATATTATTTAGTATAATCTAATTAACAATATAAGGTTAAAATAAAAAATTTAATATAAAACAATAAATAAAAATAACAGGTACAAATATTAAATCGAGGTACCCACTCAATGATAACTCTCAACAATTTTCCCTCCGTTTTTGTGCCTTTAGTGGGCTTAGTATTTCCGGCAATTGCAATGGTTTCTTTATCTCTTCATGTTCAAAAAAACAAGATTTTTTAGATACTATAGGAATAACTCCTATCCTTTTTTTTTTTTTTTTCAAAGCTTATTTTACTTTGATCATAACAACCCTATCTATTTAGTAGAATAGGGTATAACATGTGGCTTCTTTCGAGCATAAGCTCTTATGTATGCGGAAACATGACATGATATGGGATAAGTTAAATGGATTATAACAATTTTCAAGCGGATACGTAGCGAGAAGAATTTAGGAAATCTAAAGTGAATATATCTATATGTGGATATCTACAGGAAATCGTATGAAAGAAATGTTATTGTTTTAGTTTGTATCTAAGTAATTAGATGAATTTTTTCTAAAATAAAAGGTCCACATCATAGTAATGCTGGTTGATGAGAGTTACTTCGGAAACAAAAAAAGTAAAATAAATTTTATTTTTGTTATTTTTCCAATTCCAATAAAATGCAACTAGGTCTAGTGAGAGTATGAGTTGGCGATCAGAACGTATATGGATAGAACTTATAACGGGATCTCGAAAAATAAGTAATTTTGGTTGGGCCCTCATTCTTTTTTTAGGTTCATTAGGGTTTGTATTGGTTGGAACCTCCAGTTTTTTTGGTAGGAATTTTATATCTTTACTTCCTTCTCAGCAAATAAATTTTTTTCCGCAGGGGATCGTGATGTCTTTCTATGGAATCGCGGGTCTCTTTATTAGCTCCTACTTGTGGGGCACAATTTTGTGGAATGTAGGTAGTGGTTATGATCGATTCGATATAAAAGAGGGCATAGTGTGTATTTTTCGTTGGGGATTTCCTGGAAAAAATCGTCGTATATTCCTGCGATTCCTTATGAAAGATATTCAGTCCATCAGAATAGAAAATAAAGAAGGTCTTTTTGCTCGTCGGGTCCTTTATATGGAAATCAGAGGCCAGGGGGCCATTCCCTTGACGCGTACTGATGAGAATTTGACTCCACAAGAAATTGAGCAAAAAGCTGCTGAATTGGCCTATTTCTTGCGCGTACCAATTGAAGTATTTTGAAAAAAAAAAAAATAAATAACTGAAAACTGAATCTTTTGCAAGAGGGAAAAAACTCAAGAACCCTCTTTTTGATACCATAACTTAACGTAACGGAAGTTTGTTCTGAATGGCTATTCAAGCCAAACTAAACGTATATGAAGCAACCCTAAAACTAAAATTTTTGTGTCTATCATTTTTTTTTTTGAAATACTTACTTTAATAGAACGGCAGTTCTTTCATCTCGAAATCCAACTAATATTCATTTTAAATTTGAAGTGGGCTCTTTTTTATTCTATTTCTGTATTGTTTCTATATTCAAAGACTAATCTAACCACTCTACTGCACCACAACTAAAAACCTCGAAATAGATTAAGATTAATGGGCTCGATGACTTGGGATAGAACTTATGAAATATTAGTATCATATAAAGTCGATGCATGGGGTGAGTTCATTAAAACTTCAAAAATTCACAGACGAAAAAATGGCAAAAAAGAAAGTATTAATTTCCCTTCTATATCTTGCACTTCTAGTATTTTTGCCTTGGTGGATCTGTCTCTCATTTAAAAAAAGTCTAGAATCTTGGATTACTAATTGGTGGGATATTAAGCAATCGGAAATTTTTTTGAATGATATTCAAGAAAATAGTATTATAAAAAAATTCATAGACTTAGAGGAACTCCTTCGTTTGGAGGAAATGATAAAGGAATACCCAGAAACGCATTTACAAAAGCTTCGTATTGAAATCTACAAAGAAACGACCAAATTGATCAAGATGCACAATGAAGATCGTATCCATACAATTTTACACTTCTCGACAAATATAATCTGTTTCGTTATTCTAAGTGGTTATTCTATTCTAGGTAATGAAGAACTCGTTATTCTTAACTCTTGGGTTCAAGAATTCCTATATAACTTAAGCGACACAATAAAAGCCTTTTTTATTCTTTTATTAACTGATTTATGTATAGGATTCCATTCGCCGCACGGTTGGGAATTAATGATTGGCTCTGTCTACAAAGATTTTGGATTTTCTCATAATGATGAAATAATATCCGGTCTTGTTTCTACTTTTCCAGTCATTTTAGATACAATTTTTAAATATTGGATCTTTCGTTATTTAAATCGTGTATCT